AAAGTACGGATTTTCAAGAACGGGAATCTTATGATATGTTAGGAATCACTTATGATAGCCATCCACGACTGAAACGTATCCTAATGCCCGAAAGTTGGATAGGGTGGCCTTTACGTAAGGATTATATTGCTCCCAATTTTTATGAAATACAAGATGCTTATTGAATGATAAAAAATGAGCCTTAGCTTCTAGAACTACAGACCTTCACGGAATATTTTGAATTCTATTCTTTTTTAGATCAAACAAACAGAAGAGTTGAGGTCTCGTTCATATTATTAGAGATAGCTTGATCTCCAATTTGAAAGATACTTTTTTTATTTCGTAAAAGCCGAGCCAATAGGATGAACTAAAAAAAAGAGTTCTGAATTATGAACTTTGTATCGCGCACATAACTTAGTCAACTTTAGTCACATAACTGGGAATGAATAAATAAGATCGGAAAGCAAAAAATGAGGGGGGGATACAATTCTATTTATATTGTATCGAATGAATCTTGGGGTATTTCTGCCCTTCAACTATAGATACTATAGTATACTATAGTTATAGACCTTTTTTTACTTGTTTGATTCAACGGAACTCATTTAACCTTTCCTTTCGAATATGTATTATGTATAAAGTATTCTACACTCTTTTTGAACGGCTGGATCCACAACATGAACAAAAAAAGAGAGGGGATAAAGGATTATTGCACCTTTTTTACTAAAGATACGTTTAATTTGAAGAATAGAAACTTATCAAAATGAATCGATCCTATGCCAAGAACCAGATTTGAACTGGTGACACGAGGATTTTCAGTCCTCTGCTCTACCAACTGAGCTATCCCGGCGAAGGATCATCCTCGTTTTACGAATGGTGACACAAGGATTTAAAGTCCCCCGCTGTTAAGCTATGTCTACCATTACCGAAGAATCATTTACCGAAGAATCATTATCATATGACACAGGGATTTTCAGTCCCCCGCTGTTAAGCTATGTCTACCATTAGCTAAGAATCATTATCATTTTCCTAATGGTGACATAAGGATTTACAGTCCTTTGCAATTAAGCTATGTTCACCATTACCGAAGGATCATTATCATTTTAATAATGGTGACACAAGGATTTACAGTCCTTTGCAATTAAGCTATGTCTACCATTAGTAACTGAAGGATCATTATGATATGACACAGGGATTTAGAGTCCCCTGCTGTTAAGCTATGTCTACCATTACCGAAGTATCATCTACTGAAGTATCAGTATCATTTTAATATATGACTTAGGTCTATGTCAAGGAAAAGAAACTCAAAAGTAGTAAATTCAAAAAGTTTTGGACCGGGAATTTCTTGGATCTTCTAAATAAAAGAAGACTTTCTAAGTTTTAAAATGAAAAATGATATAGATTCTATCTAATTCAAATAAATAATAACGAAAAAAAAGTAAGGTGTCAACCTTTTCGGGGAGTAGAGCTGGGGATAGAGGGACTTGAACCCTCACGATTTTAAAAGTCAACGGATTTTCATCTTACTATAAATTTCATTGTTGTCAGTATTGACATGTAAAATGGGACTCTATCTTTATTCTCGTCCGATTAATAAGTTCCATCAAGGATCTATCAGACTATGAATTGAATCGTTTGATCAATAAATATTATTTATTAAACTTCGAATTAATTCACAACATTTCGATTTTGTTTATAAAAAAAAAGAAATCGAGATTCAGGTCGTCATTTTTGAGATCGTTTTGTGTTACCTAATTTTATACAACATAGGTTTTTCTCCTTCATCTTTTTTTATTTGAAGTTTCGATCGAAGGATTCCTTTATCAACACAAGGTAGTGAACTCCATTTGTTAGAACAGCTTCCATTGAGTCTCTGCACCTATCCCTTTTTTCTCGCTTTGGAAACTCCGGTTTGTTCGCGTAAACCAGGATTTGGCTCAGGATTGCCCATTGTTAATTCCAGGGTTTCTCTGAATTTGAAAGTTATCACTTAGTAGGTTTCCATACCAAGGCTCAATCCAATTAAGTCCGTAGCGTCTACCAATTCCGCCATATCCCCCTTTTTAGGATCTCATTATGCTATGCTGTCTTTCCGTTTTTTCTTATGCCGAAACCTTGGGATTCATTACATTATAGATACTTATTTTATGTCTTTGTTATCTTCTTTCATTTTTTTGAGCCCCATTCATATTGATTTAGTCTAATCAACAAAGATTCTATCATTTTTGTATTTGCAATTCAATATGGTTATATATTACATAACATATATATGTTCTTCCTTTTCTCATCGTTGTCTTAAATTTTAAGAAATAGTCGAACGGTCGATTCTTTTTCTTTTTTTTTTTTTACTTTCATGAAAAGAAAGTTATTATTGAAACTTAGAATTGTACAATGTACAATGGAAAAAAAATGAGAAGTCTACTTCGTAAATTTGAAATTCTAATAATTCTATACTATATAGATAATAGATAGAAATAGATAGAATAGATAGAAAAAAAAAAAAAGATTTCTGATCTAATTAAGATTTTCTTATTTAGAAACTAATGAAATTAAAATTTGAAAGTCAATATACTGCTATATTCTATTAATTAAGGTAAGGTTATGTTTTATTTATTTAATGATAGTCACCATTTATTTGAGCTATATTCTGTTCTAGAATATATAGAATATGATTAATTCTAAATAGATAAGGAAAAATATTATAAAATATTATATAGAATAGTTAATTGATATGATCTAGTAGTTTAGTGAATTTGTATGCATGCTCAATTTTATTTGAGCCCGCTTAGCTCAGAGGTTAGAGCATCGCATTTGTAATGCGATGGTCATCGGTTCGATTCCGATAGCCGGCTTTTCCATATTTTTTCGTTTTTTTACATGATTTTTAATGTACTTTCAAAATCAAAGAAGATTGAAAAGACTTCTTGGACCTTTTTCCAAGAGTTACCACTCCATTTATATTATGTCATATAAACTTCCATATAGGAATATATATTGGGTAAAAGAGTTCGATCTTTGCAAAATAAATCAAGAAAATAAAGGAAAATTTTTGTGATTTATTTGATTTATATATATTGTATATACAATAAAAAAAATCTGTATATTGAGAGAATATATCTTCTTACTCTTTGTATTCCAATAGTTTATTGGAGTGTATTTCACGTCATTTATCATTATCATTTAGTTCAGTTTTAATTTTATTTAGTTTTGTACAATTTCAATAAAAAAAGGAGTCTTTATGTCACGTTACCGAGGGCCTCGTTTTAAAAAAATACGACGTCTGGGGGCTTTACCGGGACTAACTAGTAAAAGGCCTAAGGCAGGAAGCGATCTTAGAAACCAATCACGCCCCGTAAAAAAATCTCAATATCGTATTCGTTTAGAAGAAAAACAAAAATTGCGTTTTCATTATGGTCTTACAGAACGCCAATTACTTAAATATGTGCGTATCGCCGGAAAAGCCAAGGGGTCAACAGGTCAAGTTTTACTACAATTACTTGAAATGCGTTTGGATAACATCCTTTTTCGATTGGGTATGGCTTTGACTATTCCTCAAGCGCGCCAATTAGTTAACCATGGACATATTTTAGTTAATGGCCGTATAGTTGATATACCAAGTTATCGCTGCAAACCCCGAGATATTATTACAGTGAAGGATGAACAAAACTCTAGAACTTTGGTTCAAAATCTTCTTGATTCATCTGCCCCTGAGGAATTGCCAAACCATCTGACTCTTCACACATTCCAATATGAAGGGTTAGTCAATCAAATAATAGATAGGAAATGCGTCGGTTTGAAAATAAATGAATTGCTTGTCGTAGAATATTACTCTCGACAGACTTAATAAACCTACCTTAAGTAAAAAAAAAAATTACTAAAAACAAGAGTTCGGACAACTCCCCTTTGCCGTTAAAAATAAAAAGGCACAAGGTAAGGGATTTTGTCGAGGAATCTTTTTCCTATTCATGTATCATAGATTGGTAGGGGGATTTGGATCCCTTGTTTGCTCTTCCCAGCATTTTCCATATGAAAGAAATTAGGAGTAGAGAATCTATTTCAAAATCAAAACAAGGTAGATTTTATATCTATTCTTTTTTATTGGATTTGATACATTGTGGTCAATCACGTAAGATTGGTGAATTAGTTGAAAGTAAGGAAAGAGAGGGATTCGAACCCTCGGTAAACAAAAGTCTACATAACAGTTCCAATGTTACGCCTTCAACCACTCGGCCATCTCTCCGACATCAGGATTATGACTGAGTATCTGGGTGAATAGCGAGTTATTCATCGTTTTTTAGATTATGGTTAATAGATACCTCGGAAAAATTGGAAGTAGATAGAAGGTGCTTTTTTATGAGTCCGCTTTTATGTTAGTTCGTACTATACAATTCCTTTGTTTGTGAGAAAATTTTCTCACAAAAGAAAAGGTAAAGGAAATAAAAAGAGTTAGAGAATGGATTACTACCTATGCCAAGATCGCGTATAAATGGAAATTTTATTGATAAAACCTTTACAATTGTAGCCGATATCTTATTACGAGTCATTCCGACAACTTCCGGAGAAAAAGAGGCTTTTACTTATTACAGAGATGGTGCGATTTGATTATCATTATTATTCTTTTTTTTCTCGCCGATTTGGATTGGAATAGAAAGAAAAACAAGTATTGAAAAAAAATCTACGCTTTTGAAGGTGAAGTTTATAATATAAAAAACAATCCCTTCTGTCATGTATCCACGATTAATGCAGCCTTAGATGCTTCAATTGTGAAAGTATTGAGCAAAAGGTTTTTACCTATGGTTCCCGTATTACAGATCAATCCTACTACACTAATACAATATACGAATAGGAGGCATAGGGGAAGAAGCACTACGCCGAGAAATCAACAACACAAAAACTTTCTTCAAAATGATTCCCTTTCTTCTTCTTCTTTGGGATTGGGACTAATTAAATTAAAATGGTTGGAACAATAAACATCCATCTCGTTCGTACTTTGGATACCCGTATAACCATTGAAGACTGTTGAAGTGACTCATTCCTGGAAATTTAGGGGCGTTGAGAACAAAGAAATTTTGAGAGTTTCCTTTTTTATTTTTATCTAGCATGAACCCACTTGGTAGTAAGAAAAGATCTTTTGCAAGAAGGTTGGCTAGGGATTTCTTGTAAAAACATTAGCCCCGCTTAGTTCATAATGACATCACATTTTTACATATATTATTTTCATTATGCACCTAAAGGAGGAGCCGTATGAGATGAAAATCTCACATACGGTTCTGAAACGGAGAATTCGTTAAAGCGAATGACGACCGTAACGGATGTCGGCTCAATCTGAAGGAAATTATGCGGAAGCATTACAGAATTATTACGAAGCTATGCGACTAGAAATTGACCCCTATGATCGAAGTTATATACTCTATAATATAGGCCTTATCCACACAAGTAATGGGGAACATACCAAAGCTTTAGAATATTATTTTCGGGCATTAGAACGAAACCCCTTTTTACCACAAGCTTTTAATAATATGGCTGTGATCTGTCATTACGTGCGACTATCTCCACTATAGAAAAAAAGAACGAACAACTAGTCAATGAAATACTAGAAACACAAAAAAGGGCTTTCTACATAAGCGCGTCGTCCAAAACGATTTTTTATCAGCTGTAGCAAATAAATAAACTTCATTGATCGAAATATGAAGTGAAGACTAGATATGCCTAAATACTTTCTTCTATGGATAAAAAAAGATTTAATTGATAGAGGAAGCACCGTAAAGATCAATTGGAAAGGTTAAGGTTTTGGACCGATACAACAAGAGCTGTTTATTTATATCATAATATGATATAAATCTTAGGAATCTACTTATGTAATAGAGTGGATCCCCTAAGGTATTGAGCAGCGGTGTAGCATCAGATCCTAAAGACAGTAAGTCTTTTTCTTTTTTATGAAGTATGAAAAAGTCTTTTTCAAAGATTCTATATAAATTTTTATATGAAAGCGGGATAGTTACCTTTCAGAAAATTCTAATATCTAATAACAGTGGACATGCCTTTTTTTCTGAAGGTAGGAGAAAAGATAAAACTTATTATATTAATTAATATATTAATTAAATCAAAATGAAAGTTTGAAACTCATGTAATTACTCTCTTTTGTTTAATCCAAGAAAAACAAAATATCTATAAGAAATCTCATTCAATTAGACATTCAATTAGATATAAAGTTCAAAGTAGGTTAAAGTTAAAAAACTGGTACACCAAAACAAAAGAGTTGGTTGTCGAGCCGTATGAGGTAGGAAACTCTCAAGTACGGTTCTCAGGGAGGGAATTGACCCGCCTATTCCGACCGTGGAGAACAGGCCATTCAACAAGGAGATTCTGAAATGGCGGAGGCTTGGTTCGCTCAAGCCGCTGAGTATTGGAAACAGGCTATAACGCTTACTCCTGGTAATTATATTGAAGCACAGAATTGGTTGACGATCACGAGGCGCTTCGAATAAGAACTTTCCCTTTGTTTCTTTTTTTTTTTTCTATATATTTATTTTTATAATTAATCGTTTTTTAGTTTCTTGGCCCTCTCGGTCAAATAAAACGGATCCTTTTTTCTATCAGAAGAACCAATCAAAGAAAAAATTTTCATTATATCCTTTTCTCAAATCGTTCTATTTCATCTGGTAGTCTCTAGGGGTAAGTAGTACATGAATATGAGAATATCTATATATCTAGTTTTTTCTATTTTTTCTTTTCGACTATTAAAACCAATAAAAGATATTTGAAAATTACTAAATATCAATACTAGACTGTTTCTTAGTAATGACTAATAAGCGTTTATTGAAATAGGATAATATTCTCTATAAAAAAAATAGGCTACATTTCGGAACTTAATAATTGAAATAAATATGAATACACTTGATTAGGTTATAAAAAAAGCTCTTTGGGTACCAATGTAAAGGCCCGAAAACTTTTTTTAATTATAAAAAAGGGTCCGTTGAGCACCCTATGGATATGTCATAATAGATCCGAACACTTGCCCCAGATCGACTTCCAGATCATAATTGCTCTAGTGAATAACTAAAGAAAATAGATGAATAGATGGCAGATAGAAGAGAAAGAAAAAAAATTCTAAATATCTATCATCGGTTCACTAATTACTTGAGTGACTGTTGGCGGGTTTCTTTGTATGTGTTGTCCGGAAAGAGGAGGACTCAATGATTATTCGTTCGCCGGAACCAGAAGTCAAAATTTTGGTAGATAGGGATCCCATAAAAACTTCTTTCGAGGAATGGGCTAAACCCGGTCATTTCTCAAGAACAATAGCTAAGGGACCTGATACTACCACTTGGATCTGGAACCTACATGCTGATGCTCACGATTTTGATAGTCATACCAGTGATTTGGAGGAAATCTCTCGAAAAGTATTTAGTGCCCATTTCGGCCAACTCTCTATCATCTTTCTTTGGCTGAGTGGCATGTATTTCCATGGTGCTCGTTTTTCCAATTATGAAGCATGGCTGAGTGATCCTACTCACATTGGAC